TTCTCTTTTATTGCCGGTTCTATTCGGAATAGCCCTGGCTGTGCTCTATCAAAAGAGAATTTCTATTCAATGCATGAAGTAGGATCATTTTATGATAATTCCCTATCGACAACATATCTAAATAAACATATCTAAATAATAGATATCTGTGTAACAATTTATGTTCTGGGGTTTACATATACTCATATGTTTTGTTATAATTGAAGTGGAGAAATATTTTTTGATTGAAAAAATGAATACTGATTGGTTCGGTCTCCATTTTTATTTTCTTATGTCATTAGGAAAACACAATTTGAAATTCAAATCCCAGAATCGTTCATGAATTCGAACTAAGGAGTCAATAGTTAATGGTTCAAATTTATTGGCTGAAAATACACAATGCTAAAAACATTCTCTCGATTTTCTATTGAGCAATCAAATGTGTATTTTCAGATACTATACAATAAATTAAAGGGGTGGATCAAATACAACCAAAAGGGGGTTTGGAAGAAAAGTATTTTTGTATCATTTTGGCGGCATGGCCGAGTGGTAAGGCGGGGGACTGCAAATCCTTTTTCCCCAGTTCAAATCCGGGTGTCGCCTGATTACCAAAAACTCGAAATCTCTTCTTCTTTTCTGTTCTTCTGATAGAACTCGAAAAAATGCTTCCTCCGTAGAAGGATAGGAAACGGGTTGTTAATACTTTGTTTGATTCTAAGTATGTGGTCTAAAGGTTTTCTAAAATAAAAGATTGTAAAGCCCCGTTCGCATCTAGGATTCAAGGAAATATTCGAATCTACTGGTAGAGGGGTTATCAAGACTTCGCGATTCCCTTCTATTACTAAGGAAGTGGCTAATGACTGGATCTTGAATCAAATTGTAAAGCCTGGAAATTCAATTAATAGTTTGGGGAGGGGTCGGAAGTTGCTTTATATAAGACGGACTTGCGAGAATCTCTGAGTGCTCAGGTATCCAATCAATATTAGATTGGATGAATAATTGACTTTTCTAGAAAAGAGAGTAAAAAGAAATGCTTTCTTTTCGGTAACGCCTACCCAAGCCCCCTGTTTCGCAGGGATAGTCGGAAAGGGGGGTACGGATTCGATCAAATGGGGAAATAGAGATCTGTAATAGATAGTGATTTCTCGTTTTTAGTGATTTCCCCCCTTCTGTTTTTACTTAGAATGTAAACAAAACAAAAAAAGAATAGACCTTATTATTCTTATTCCTACATGTTCCCATTTCCTTGAGATGTTACTATGTATTTTGCTTGTGTTTTTAATCTTTCCTGGTTCGAAATCATAATCGATTTATTGGATTGCTTTCTCAAAAGTGTTCGGTCAGAACCCCTTTTTGACTCTGCGGCATTGATTTCACTATTATTAGTGAGGAATAATGGAATAATTCCTTCGTATTTATAGAGATAGGGGACATAATGCACATGGATATAGTCAGTCTCGCTTGGGCTGCTTTAATGGTAGTCTTTACATTTTCCCTTTCACTTGTAGTGTGGGGAAGAAGTGGGCTCTAGAAGTACTACTAATTGAGTTCAGGAATCAAAAATAAAACCGTATCAATTGTTTTATAGATCGTTCTGCAACGCATTTGATTTGAAACTATTTCAAATCAAAATCTCTGAATTTGGAATCTCATTGGACTCCAATCGAGTAATCTATGATATGAATCATACTCTTTCAATTTTCAATTAAAGAGATATTTCATCGATTCCCGCCCTTGTATTTCGAAAAGAAAGGGATTCAGATGATTGGAAATTTATTCCAACCTCAAATTCTTCCGAAATTTTCTATTTCAATCAACGGGAATGGGCTCTTACTATTTTTATAGATGGATACTGAGGAAGACGGACCCCCTTTTTTATTTGTTTCCCTCTTTACTCTTCAAAGAAGAAGTCGTTTTGTTACGTGTATACGCACTTTCTAGGAGAAATGATATAGGGATGGTGGTTGTCTAACGAGAGACTGGGCAATAATAAGATCTTGACTGGGGCGAGGCATGGGCATTTACCCTTTGTTTTCTAATTTGAGAAAGGCGATTTTTGCTTTCTCGACTTATTTCATATCAGGGTTTGGGCATTAAAAATAGGCAAAGTTTCCCCTTGCTTATTAGTTAATAGTATGGTAGAAAGATGCATCTTTCTACCATACTATCTATCTCTTAGAAAACTGCTGATTATAGTGCGCTCGTTTCATTTAAGTTAAGACGTAAAATTGGAATCCTTTTCATTTGACTTCGTCAATTTTTGATAAGAACTCAGAAGGAAAGTTTAATTCAAATTCATTTGAAAATGAATTTGAATTAATCATTTTGGCTGACTGTTTTTACGTAAATGATAAGCAGAAAGGCGGTAGGAACTAGAATGAATAGTGCAGTAGCAACAAATGCAAGAATATTTACTTCCATAATCTCATCGGTTTTTTTACTTCGCAATAACTCGGGATTTAATCCCCTAGAGATGATAAATCTTTCGGCTGTAAATTCAATGAATGAATTACCTCTCGAT